GCAATTAACTGTGACACGTTCACTAAAAAAAAATCCTTTTGTAGCAAATCATTTATTAAGAAAAATAAATAAACTTAACACAAAAGCAGAAAAAGAAATAATAATAACTTGGTCCAGAACATCTACCATTATACCCACAATGATTGGCCATACCATTGCTATCCACAATGGAAAAGAACATTTACCTATTTTTATAACAGATCGTATGGTAGGCCATAAATTGGGAGAATTTTCACCTACTCTAAACTTTCGAGGACATACGAAAAATGATAATAGATCTCGTCGTTAACATTAATAATGTTAAAATAAAACTTTATGATAAAGAGGAATCATTATACAGAAGTATAATCTTTTGGTCAACAAATTTCATGTCTGTTCACAACACAAAGAATAGTAATTGATAAAATTTGTGCAAAAAAAAAAAAGAAAAAGTTATGTGTCTTAAACTTATACTTTATTTGAGTTGAATATCTTATTCGATTTTTTGATTGATTTATTTTGCTATTTTGCAATAAACTAACAAATCTTAGTCAGAATATAAATTTCAACTAATTAAGTCAATGAGTTATAAAGATATATATTTATAAAAAAAACACACAAATACGACATATCATTTTATAGTAGTGGGGGAATTATGGGACAAAAAATAAATCCGCTTGGTTTCAGACTTGGTACAACTCAAAGTCATGATTCTCTTTGGTTTGCACAACCAACAAATTATTCCGAGAATCTACAAGAAGATAAAAAAATACGAGATTTTATTAAAAATTATATGCAAAAAAATGTAAAAATATCCTCTGGTATTGAAGGAATTGGACGGATAAAGATTCAAAAAAGAATCGATCTGATTCAAGTCATAATCTATATGGGATTTCCAAAATTATTAATAGAGGGTAAGCCTCGAAGAATCGAAGAATTACAAACAAATATGCAAAAAAAACTGAATTGTGTGAACCGAAAACTTAATCTTGCTATTACAAGAATTGCAAATGCTTATAAACATCCTAATATTCTTGCAGAATTTATAGCCGGACAATTAAAGAATAGAGTTTCATTTCGTAAAGCAATGAAAAAAGCTATTGAATTAACTGAACAAGCAGGTACAAAAGGAGTTCAAGTACAAATTGCCGGACGTATCGACGGAAAAGAAATTGCACGTGTAGAATGGGTAAGAGAAGGTAGGGTTCCCTTACAAACCATTCGAGCTAAAATTGATTATTCTTCCTATACAGTTCGAACTATTTATGGAGTATTGGGGATTAAAGTTTGGATATTTATAAACAAAGAATAATCCATTTTTCCTCATTTTTAACGTTTAATGATATATTTTATAAGGTTAAATTGACTAAAGAATTCAATGAATCATTTAATATTGATGCTATGCTTAGTGTGTGACTCGTTGGTTTTATTAAAGTGATAAACAAAAATGAATAACCAACCTATCGCTTTTGATTATCTAACTATAAAGAACTAATCAAAACAAAAAATCTAAATAAAGATATGATATATTAGTGATATAATTATAGCAACTCAAAAAAATAAAATAAAGAAAAATGAATCTGATTATGAGTTGTAAAGCAATAAGAATATACAGATAAATGAAAGGTTGAAAGAAAGAGAGAAAAAAAATCTATGATATAGAATTCTAATATGTAAAGGTCTATGGGTCATCTCATAAAAGTTAATAAAAGTGAATGTAATAAAGCATCAATATGAATTAATTCGTATAGACATAAATATATTCGTAACACAAACCAATCAAGAGCTATGAATCAATAAAAACTGAGAAATTTGATTCAAGAAAAACGAAAATAAATAATATTCAAAAAAAAATCTTAGAAAATCTTATTATTAAATAAATAGGCTCCATTGTAGAATCCAGACCTAATGATTAATCGAGAAGCGATGGGAACGAAGAAACCTTTGAATAGCTAAGATTTTTTTTAACAAATAGTAATGATTCATTAGGTGGGATGGCGGAACAAACCAAAAAATGAATCCATTTATTTTTGAGGAGTTGTGCCTTACATTACATCTGAATTTAATAATAAATAAAAGAGTAAATATTCGCCCGCGAAAAGTTTCATTTTATTTAAATTGAATTTTTTTTATTTTTGCCAATCTGATATGATCTGAATAATAAAAATAAAAGAAAAATAAATATTCGTTAGAACCTTATAAGATAACAAAAATTGTCTATAATTGTTTATAAGAATAAGAGTACATATTTAGTTATATATCAAAACAAAATATACAAATTTTCAATAGACCAATAAATTGTATGATATTTCATAAAATCCCGAGATTCTATTATTTATGAAATATATGTATCCTAGTATATATATATATTATTTTATTGGTTAAATATATTTACATATATATGTTTGAATCGTTTCACTCGCGAGGAGCCGTATGAGATGAAAATTTCATGTACGGTTCTGTAATAGAGATGGAATTGAGAAACAACCATCAACTATAACCCCCAAAGAACCAGATTTCGCAAACAACATAGAGGAAGAATGAAAGGAATATCCTATCGAGGTAATCATATTTGCTTCGGAAGATATGCGCTTCAGGCACTTGAGCCCGCTTGGATCACATCTAGACAAATAGAAGCGGGACGGCGGGCAATGTCAAGAAATGTTCGCCGAGGTGGACAAATATGGGTACGCATATTTCCAGACAAACCGGTTACAGTAAGACCTGCCGAAACGCGTATGGGTTCGGGAAAAGGATCTCCCGAATATTGGATAGCTGTCGTTAAACCTGGGAAAATACTTTATGAGATGGGCGGGGTCTCAGAAAACATAGCCAGAAAGGCTATTTCAATAGCAGCCTCCAAAATGCCTATACGAACTCAATTCATTGTTTCAGGATAATAATGAGAACCAAAGGAAAGAGGTCTTTAGGATGAAAACAAAAAAATGCAATTGTGGATTCCTTATTTTTGAATACAGAATATTCTTTTTACTTCAATTTTTGGACTAAAAGAAACAAAAAAATGATATGATTCAACATCAAACCTATTTGAATGTAGCTGATAACAGCGGAGCCCGCGAATTGATGTGTATTCGAATCCTAGGAGCTAGTAATCGACGATATGCTTATATTGGTGACATTGTTGTTGCTGTAATCAAGGAAGCAGTACCAAATACCACCTTAGAAAGATCAGAAGTGATCAGAGCTGTAATTGTACGTACTTGTAAAGAACTCAAACGTAATAACGGTATAATAATTCAGTATGATGATAATGCTGCAGTTGTTATTGATCAAGAAGGAAACCCAAAAGGAACTCGAATCTTTTGCGCAATCGCTCGGGAATTGAGACAGTTGAATTTTACTAAAATAGTTTCATTAGCACCCGAGGTATTATAAGATTATAACACGAAACCGTCATATAGATATTTTATTTTGTAAATAAAATAGATGAATTAATATATTATATTTCACACATATCCCTTTTCTTTTGTAGTAACTATTATCAATATTTAAAATAGCTATTATTATCTATTTCATATTAATATTTGAGAATCAAAATAAAGAAAAAAATGGAAACAAGGAGCATGTTGATTATATCGAAAGTAAGGGGTAACAATCATTTTTGTTTATCATGAGTAAGGACACCATCGCTGACATAATAACCTATATACGAAATGCTGACATGAATAGAAAAGGAATAGTGCAAGTACCGTTTACTAACATCACCGAAAACACCGCGAAAATACTTTTCCGAGAAGGTTTTATTGAAAACGTCAGAAAACATAGGGAAAACAACAAATATTATTTAGTTTTAACTCTAAGGTATAAAAGAAATAGGAAAGGAGCATATAAAAATTTTTTAAATTTAAAACGGATCAGTACACCTGGTTTACGAATATATTCTAATTATCAACAAATACCTAGAATTTTAGGAGGCATGGGAATTGTAATTCTTTCAACTTCTAGAGGTATAATGACAGATCGAGAAGCTCGGTTAGAAAAAATCGGCGGAGAAGTTTTATGTTATATATGGTAATCTTTATACCATATAAATTATATGAGAAACTTCTATCCATTTACCCATTTTTTTAAAAGAAAAGAGAGAGAGAAAACACAGGTTTCTAATATCGCCCCTTATATACTCATTATATATATATATATGAATTATATATATTCTATATATATATATATATTAGTGAATGCCCGAAGGGGGTTAAACTGCAATTAAAAAAAAAAGATTCACGAGACTTTAATTACTGAATCAATTACTTCCGGGAGGTATGTTTCAGGTTGCTTTATAGAATGAAAATTCGATTAGATTAAAAGCTATGTTTCTGAAGAAAAGATTCGACATAGTTTTATATGTTTATATGTATACAACTGAAAAAGAAAAAGGAAGCATAAATCATTCAATTCAATTTAATTAGACTGTTTTTGAATTTTAAAAATATATATTTGATATATATATTTGAAGAAAGGTTAAAATAGAAGTTTAAAATGTAAGGAAATATTATTTTCTTCTAATAAATAGATTGGGGATAAACTTATTAAGGAATTACAAATATGAAAATAGGAGCTTCTGTTCGTAAAATTTGTGAAAAATGTCGATTAATTCGCAGGCGAGGGCGAATTATAGTAATTTGTTCCAATCCAAAACATAAACAACGACAAGGATAATATTTCCACAAAAGAAGACTTTCTAGAAAAATATAAATAATATAAGAATTTAGATTTCTATATATTAATATATATATTCTATAAAATATGATAATTAATATTATTGGTATTTCCAAAATTCCAATTTGAAATTTTATTTCAAAAAATTGTATTTTATTAATATAGAAATACAATTAATAGATATAAATAGATAATATATATAAATAGAATATTCATTTTAGTTAAAAACTAGTTCTAAAATAATAAAAGATCCACTTTTGAATGAAATGGATATATCCATATATCTCGGATTTATTTTTATGAAATAATCAATTATGGCAAAACCTATACCAAAAATGGGTTCG